GGCATCTCCCGCAACGCAAGCTGCATTGTTCGCCACTATCCGAGAAGCAAAAGATTCGAGAGTCCAGGCTGAAAATACATGCATAGATAGTGGTCTAATGACAAGGGCCGACGACGGAAGCTCGGGACGGAGCCGTATGATGCGGAAGTCTCACGTACGGTTCCCTGAGAAGGGAGTGGCTACCTACTGGAGCTTCGACCAACTACCATCGGTCAATTCCGCTTTGGGGCCACCCCTTACTCTACCATTATTATAGGGGTATGGGGTTCGAGACAAAGAAAGATCAAGGCAGCATATCAGTTTTTCCTTTATACTTTACTGGGATCCGTTTTTATGCTATTAGCTATTCTGTTGATTCTTCTCCAAACAGGAACCACCGATTTACAAATATCATTAACCACAGAATTTAGTGAGCGGCGCCAAATCTTTCTATGGATTGCTTCTTTCGCCTCTTTCGCCGTCAAAGTGCCTATGGTACCAGTTCATATTTGGTTACCCGAAGCTCATGTAGAGGCACCTACGGCAGGATCCGTCATCTTGGCAGGAATTCTTTTAAAATTGGGAACCCACGGGTTTTTAAGATTTTCAATACCCATGTTTCCCGAAGCGACACTTTGTGCCACTCCTTTCATTTATACTCTAAGCGCGATTGCTATAATATATACTTCCTTGACCACTTCAAGACAGATCGATCTTAAGAAGATCATTGCTTACTCCTCAGTAGCCCATATGAATCTGGTGACTATTGGTATGTTTAGTCGGGCGGCGGCCGTTAGGTCACCTATTTTGAGTTATGGACACACAAGGCCAAAACATGTGTGCCGGGCGTGCGACCCATCAACCTACTAGCAATGGGGGAGAAAACATAGCATGTCGCAACAAAAGCTTGATTCGAGGCGTCAGCAAAACACTGCCGTCTGTTCCAAAAACAAAAGCCCCTTAGCGCCCCGGGACGGGAGTGGGGGACGGCCCTACGCGCAGGCAACAGCAGCACCAGCTCTACGAAGTCAGAATCGAATCTTTCTGTTGGCTTTCCCAATTCATTCGTGAATCAGAATGAAAGGGCTAGAAGCTCTAGCTTCTAGCTACTTCGCCTGCTTATTATTATGGCGGAAATGAACGTGCTATTTTCAAATCGATTGATAGATAGCCTGATCTGTTCTGATAGATCGAAAGAGTCGAAATGTCTCGAGAGGGGATCCATCAATAATAAGGAGAAATCTCAAATTTCTATCTATTCTTGATCCGGAGTCTACATCGTACGTAGAGCGCCCAAGCGCTTTTTAGGCCTGCTCCGTTCTCTTATCCATCGGTCCAATGCACTGGGCTCATCTCGTGGAGGGAAAAGCTCAAATTGAGTTGTAGTCTTGTTGTTCGCCGCCTCGACGCATTCCCTTCTCTCCCCGGCATCGTCCCACACAGAAAGAAAGAGCGCAGAGCCCCGGCCCGACCTGTGGGTCCGCTAACGTAAAGCGAGGAGTTGAGCCTGAACTGGCGAACCGAAGTCACTTTCGGAACCATACTTCCTACAGCTAACACGTGTCCAGCGGGAACGCGCAGCGCAACCGAACGTGAGCTGCTATACCGAATCCCCCGCAGGCCATCGGGGACCGAGTGGTAAGGCCATGATCCGCAGGGGAACGGATCACTCATTCTTCCATTGGGGACAGGTGCACGAACGACAACTCCAAACGTCACACATCCGTCGCCTACCTACCGTTTAGGTGGCACCAGCGAGATCCAGCCCACGGAGCGGTAAGGAACTTCGTGTCGCGGCTGCTCCACTCCGCCGCGGTCTCATGAACTGAACTTCGTTGCCTTCCTGCGCGCGAAGCGAATTGGCGCTGTGCTGTGGGTCAGTTTCGGGGCGGGGAGCGAAGAGAGACCAGAAGAATGATTCATTTGGATCGACGAGCCAGCCCCAAAACTCAGAATCAATGGAATGAATGTATCTAAGGCTATCCATGAAAAGATCTATTCTATCTGTATAGATAGGGGATCTCTCTATACATATAAAATCGTTTTATGGCATGATATGATCGCCTAGCCGTAGCCGCATATCAGCTGCGCTCAATATGCGGGATTTCCGTTGGATCTGATCTTTCGGGAAGCGACCTAGCGAAAAGGACTTTCAGCCTTTGCGCAAGCAAGCAAAGTCGAAGCTTTGCCAGAAGCAAGACGAGGAAGCGGAGCTGTCGTATAAACGGTAGCTTCCCCCGACCTACTTTGATTCAAAAGAAAGGCGAAGGGTTTTTTGGCAACAAGCAAACTACTTTCTATCATAGTTGCAAGGGTTCCAAACCTTAACTACAACATGTTGTACCAAAGGCTTCTTTCGGTTGGTTGAATAAGGGGGCCGTGAAATCTAAGACAGCGCTGTCTTAGATTGAACGGCAATAAGATAAGTCGACGTTCAATCTCTAAGGCGGGTTTCCGCTGAGAACGGAATAGTGTTCGTGTCCAAAGGTGAATAAAGCCCTAGCTTCTAGAGTTCGCTGCTTTTCCCAGGCCGGAGAAGGGCTTATACTGATCGCCTTTGTTTGATATGTTCATTCAGTACCAATACAAACTACAACTACACTAAAGTGGAAGGGCTACTATAGAAGCTAGAAGTAGCCCCTCGTAAAGTAAGTAGTCGGCCTAATCAAAGCGTCACGACAACAAAAAATTACCCTGATGAATCGAATGGAATCTTAATTCAATAGGGGGCCGCCTACCAATCAAAGAGGTTGGAAGACTTTCCACTTCATTGAAAAAGGGAAGGGGAGAGGGAAGCGAAGCTTAGCGAGCTTTCTGCCGGCCGACCACTACATAAGCCGCTGGCGTCGAGCTTTCTCCGCCAGCTTCCTTTCATTCGCTTCGCGGGAGCCGCACAGCACATAGCTGGAAGTCAGAGGGCCCATACTACCTGCCTAACCCCTCGCTCCGAGGGACCGTAGATCGGAAAGCGCCTTCTTAATCACCCCATTCATCCAAAAGAGAAGGGGCCTATGTATTTGCATGACCCCCGCAGATTTGACTCTATCTACACTCGGAGCCAATCCCCTATCGGTCCTGCCACCACGCCGCAGAACGGGAGCTCGTGTGGAACCTTTTCTTTCTGGCGTAACTGCGGTGAAACGTAACAAAATCTTACGGTCGCGTAATAGAAGGGCCGGAGGTACGGTAAACTCGGCCAAAATATGACACCCGAAGGGCCCGGCGCGCACAATCCTATCCTATCTGAGTCCGAGTTTACCCTTGCACTTCGGACAGCCGTCCGTAGCATCATAAGGAGGACCCCCTTTCGAGGTCAAAAAATGGTACGGTACATAGGAGGCTGGTCTTTCTCAACGTGGTGTATAGCACGAAAAACCTTTCGATACAAGATAGGGCCGTTCACATGAAAGAAGAGAAGAAAGACTTTCTGATCTTCTTTCTCTTTTTCGAGGGTCTTATGGGGGGAGGGGGGACATTCGGGCGCATTTCTCAAAATCCTCCACTGCATCCAGGATCACAAGTGGAACGCTAAGCAGGGGTGGGAAGGCTGCGAGCTCCGCAACAAAAGCGAAGCGAGCCCCTGACTCACCTCTCTCTAGAAAGCCCTATTAGTCAAGCTTGAAAGCCGTTGCGCGCTAGTAGCGCACATCCGTTTTTCAGCTGGCTTCAAAGTGCTAGTTGTAGCGCTCCCGCGCCCTTTGTATATAAAGGTAAGGCTCTTCTGTGGAGTCGCACTCCACGAGTCTTGTCTTCCCTCCAACGACTAGCTTCCTTCCCTTTCTTGTTCCGGTCCGACAACGAGAACGCTGCCCTGTCCTTCTCCTGCCGTGGAAGGACTTCAGCCTGTGGTGTGGTCCAACCCATGGGCGGAGTCGCCCTCATCCCCCCCATTGCTCAGTGCTCCCTGCTGCTTCGCAGGGCTTTACCCGTCCCCGGCGTGGACGCGGGCTTCTATAAGAGAATGAGAAGCTCTCAACACAAGAAAACGCGAACCGCGCGGAGCCCACCCGAGTTCGTTTTCCGCCGCCACAGGCCGGCCGCTGGGGAAACACAGCCCGGCCCCCTCTCGGGAAACGGGGGTCCAACAAGCACTTGCTGCAGAGGGGGCCCACAAGCACCCGGCCCGCCCCTGACCTTCTTCTTCAGTAAAGCCGACCTCTTTTTCGCCAGTGCTGACGCAGTGCGCACGTAGATAAGGAAAGCCAAATCCCAGTGGGGGGCCGGTGCCTTTCTTTTACGGCCTAAATTCCTATTTGTCAGCCGTGGGGAACTACTGCTCGGTCGGGAAGAGGGGAAAGGCTTGGGCCTACCTATCCCGATAGGACCTCATAAAGGAACGGGAGCTGTTGAGAGGTTCCATATTGCCGAGCCGAAGGGCAGCACTTCTGTACGTGATCGTAGTATGTCACGTCGTCTCGTCCCCGCAGCATTGAAGAGTATCTATGCACTATTTCCGGTTCACTGATAAGGAGGATAGAGTTGGGGTGGGGGTGACGGATGTGATACGTAAAGTATGACCCGGAGAGATACATGCTAACTATGGGTAGAAAGCAGGAACCATTATGTAAAGAATTTCGGGGGGTTACAGATCTCTTATACTACCATCGATCGACAGAGCGGAACAACCAGAAAAAGAAGTGAAGTTAGAAAGCCGTATGATAGGTGGTAACTATCTTGTACGGTTCGGGGGGTAATCGGCGTACTCGTATCAGTGGGGGGAATCTTTGGCTCTATCGAACATACAGGGAATTGGAGGTAGCATTCTACCGATGTTAAGTCATGGACTGGTTCCTTCAGCCCTTTTTCTATGTGTTGGTGTTCTATATGACCGACATAAGACTCGACTTGTTAGATATTACGGAGGTTCAGTGAGCACCATGCCGAATCTCTCTACCATTTCCTTCTCTTTCACTTTGGCCAATATGAGTTTACCTGGTACTAGCAGCTTTATCGGGGAATTTCCCATCTCAGTAGGAGCTTTCCAAAGAAATAGCTTAGTAGCCACATTAGCCGCGCTTGGGATGATTTTAGGCGCGGCGTATTCCCTTTGGCTATATAATCGTGTGGTTTCTGGAAATTTAAAACCCGATTTCCTCCATAAATTCTCCGATCCAAATGGCAGAGAAGTTTCCATATTTATACCTTTTCTTGTTGGAGGGGCGACCGCCCGTTGAACTACCAAAGAAAAAGGGGTAAACCAATGTGATCATGACATTGTAGGTGCTTGCGATGGGACGGATGCGACTTCCCTCAGTTGGTTTGGGTGGCATAGCCCGTTGCAGAAGTCCCCCCTTTTTTGATCCATTTCTTTAGTCTTTAGGGAGCCAAAGCTTGACTTTACTAATAAAAAAAGGCTGGCGCAGGAGCGAAGCCGCTTTACCGAGTTTACGAAGGGAAGGAGCGAAGCCGATAGGGAGAGGGGAAGGAGCAAAGCCACTTTACCGAGTTTACGAGGTTCAGGGGCGCTCACCTTTTTTTTTTGGCTGAGCCGTATCTTGCTGGGTGGGACCAAGAGAAAGAAAGGACGGGGGGCAACCATGCATGGTACTTCTCGACCGTGTCTCCGAGGGACAGTTGAACGAGCGACTCATGAATGCTGCCGGGTTGGACGAGCCAATAACTCGAACGCCTTCGGTCTGTTTTTTGAGCAAGAATCACAGCGTTACCGCTCCGTGGGCTTCACCATGATACGGACTCCAAGTTCTTATGGCGGAGCACGAGGAGATTTATCATCAATATGATGATGGGAATGGAAACCAGAAGCACGACCGGGGTCCAAGATAATCAAACCATCAATAACAGTAACGTAAGCATGAGACTTTTTGGTAGTACCGGTGAACCAGATGGCCGCGGCGATGGAATCTGGGACGGAGGACTCGTAGTATCTCTCTAGATCTGGCAAAAGCGAAAGACCTCCTAACGTAATTCGAATGGGGGCGGACCTGACCGCTGAGCCCCTGTGGTTGCGAGCTGGAGCTGCCATAGCTTATGGCTAGAGCCATGGGGGGCCCCAGCAGAGAGAACTGTAAGGATAACGAGCGCGGAGCCCGCCAAGCGGGCGGCAGGAGCTGCGGGCAAGTGCTTGGTAGGCCAACAGCCCAGTGAACCGGGCGGGGCACTCGACGAAAGGGGGGCACACTGAGCAAGTACGAGAAATTGGCCCCGCTCCGCTTTATTAAAAGCAAGGACCACTACGGGAGGTCAAACCAAGGACCTATGCAAGTCGGGGCTCGTCCCCGGTCAATATTGGATCAAACAATAGGGGGCCGTAGCACTGACCTCTTTTTTTATTGATTCAATACAATTAGGGGAAAAGATCGTACAGTTCCCTACCGAGACAAGAGAAAGTCTCAACGGATCCTCCGCGCGCTGGGCATACCTCTTCTGTGCGTCTTTCTCGTGGCGGGAACAGAACAACAGGGAAAGACCCGGCCGACCCGCCCCTGACTATTAAAAGCTCGAGGGCGAGCTTTATTTAAGAGAGAATGGGGAGTGAATCTCATCCGTTTTCGTTCTTGGTTTGGTTCGGGCTCCTCTCGATCTTATTCGTAGTTAGGAAGGGGGAAGGAGTCTAAATCAATGGACATTAATGAACCATCATTGATGGACGTTGCACATGACACACGATCAATTCGACTCAAGGTCCGGCGCTAATAGAAGTAGCGGACTCTCCTAGTAGCGAAGGAAAAGGGCAGGGCTTTTTTCGTCGTAATAGTGGGCGGGTCTCATGAGATCTATGCCGGCCGTCGGAATCAAATGAAGGTCGCAGCAGAGCTGCGGGGCATAGCGGCGCCCTCGCCTGGCGCCATTCCCGGACCTAGCAGCAGACGGGCAGGCCGGGCCTGAATTCAGACCAGACTCTTCTTTGTTTGAGCTGCTCCCACGCACGCAGACCGGAAGATCTCTGTTGTCCTGGACTGGACAAGTACGTAGAGATCCTCGTGGGACCGGGGAGGGAGTCTCAATCGATCTTTTCTAGGATTCCTTATCACGCCACGCACGGAGATCTTTCCATTGTCAGAGGGCTCCCCCCTTGAACAGACTCTTAAAGGTTAGGTTACTACCTGCCTGCCTCTACGGAAGAGGTTGACTTTGTACCGCCCGGAGGTCATATAGATCGGAACCCGGAGCGATAAGAACGAAAGCCCTACCCACTGCTACACCTACTGGCGCTTCAAAAGGCTTAGATTCTACGCTACTGAAAGCCTTTTTTTAGGTCGGGGGTGTAAGCCCCGAAAGCCTTTGGTACTTCGGTAGGGCGAGCTGCCCTTTAAAAAAAAAAAAGGTTTGGAACCCTTCCCCTATTTCTGCATTTCATTCTCTATTCGGCCCGCCTCAAACAAAATGAGAAAAAAGGAGAGGCCTATTGATTCGAAGTCACTACGAAAGGGTCGGTCAATAGCATAGCTCTTTCTTTCCCGGGTCTCCTTTCGAAGGAGAAAGGCCTTCGCATTCCTAATCCGGTGGGGGCCGGACGGCTTTGTTTGCCCCAGCTTGGCGAATCGCATCCCCGCGCAACGACATTGTTTGTGCGCCCCTTACCGTTCTCGCTCAGTGTTTGCAACGGCTGGGGAGGCAGTCGTAGAAGCGAAGCCTATCGCCACGCCGACCATCAAATACGACCTTCTCAAAGATTTGATGGAATGGCCCCAAGAGCGCTTATGTCATATGGGAACTCATGGCTGGAAACAATCCTTATGGTTTTGATATCCGGTAGGAATAATAAAAAGAAAAGTCCAGGTTGGTTGGTGAGCCTAGTGATAGGAAACTATCTAGCTTGGTTCGGAGAGCACTTGTTGGGTTAAAGATTTTTTTGTTGCTAAATGTTACGGCCTAAATGCTAAACTATTGACCCTACTTGTTCGGATGGGTGTTCACCCCAAAGTGTTCCCGGACCACATGCATACATCCGTAAGTAACTTAGTGCAACATGGCAAATTTCATTGAGAGGAATCAGTAAAGAAAAGAAAAACGAACATCTTACAACACAACATTAGTATTTGAGAGATTGTCCTCGGGCTAAGGAGTGTCCACATGAGTTCGTTGAGGTGTCTACACAGGAATCAAAACCTCTTTTATATTCTGTCGAGAGTTCGGATTGCTCCACCTAAGTCGAACGAAAAGGAGAAATTAGAAATTCTAACTAGTTAGAAGAAGGCTCTTTGGCAAATTCTTTAGATCTGGGTAGAGTCTCGCTCAGTAAAGAGAGTTGTAGATTCGTAAGATCATGATAAAGTCCCCTTGACTTTCGAAACTATTAGTCAAGCGCGGGAGCGCTACAACTAGCATAGCAGCCTTCGGTCGGAAAAAGGCTCTAAAGCCCCTACTCCTAAGTTGGAGCAACAAGCAACGGATTGAGCGCAGTAGGTCTTCTATGAGAGAACAAAGCATGTAGAAGTCGCCTTACTCAGGGCATTTTCTCGGGGAAAAGGTGATTGCCGAAATCATCAGAACACCAACCCATGAGAAGTGAAGATCAATTGCCGATCTCTTCACGAAAGGATTGGTAAAGGCCCTCCTTTTTCTTCTCACTCGCAAACAGGGAATGATCGAGATCCATTCTCCTGTTTGAAGGGTAACATGTAGAAGTGATTGTTTGATTCTTCAAATTTTCTAAAAAATAACAAGAGAAATCTAATTTCTCTTAAGGGTCTGACTTTAGCCCTTCTTTGATTATTAAGGTTAGGGAGCTTTTCCTCTTTTGAGGATGTATTAATAATCTGGAAATATATTATATCAAGTCAATAGAATGTTGCATTCTTTTGCTTCACAACTTTGAGTTCTAGATTTCGATAGGGACAACCACATCAGTTCGAAAGAGAAGGGTACCGTGGAGGGAAGTTGTTCGAAATAGAAAAGAAGAATGAGGTCATGATCGGAAGCGAATGTGGTCCCCACTTTTTGAATAGTGTCCTGCAGATGGTCTTCCCAATCCGAGTCGATTAGGAAAAGATCCAGTCTGCATCGGATTTCCATTTCCTTCCCTTTCCTCATGTTAGACCAAGTTCAAGAAGCGCCATAGAGTGGGAGGTCAACCAAATCACAATCAGCAACGGGATCCGCGAAATCTTCAAGACCTCTTCTCTGATTTTCGGCCTGTAAAGTAAGAACCCCTTTCATATTTGATTGCATAAGGCATTCATTTGACTTTCCACTAATGCACCAAGCAAGGTAGGTTGGAAACGGTATGGATGAATCTGAGCTCATTCTATAGGTCTTGCTTGTGAGAAACTGATGCTGGAGCATAGACTTATGTAGCCATCCATTCCAAGTTGTGGTCTAGGGAGTGTATTCTATAGTGATTGTCTAGGTTCCAATGTGAGTTGGGACAGCCTTTTTTTTGATTTGTTTAAAAGCCACCATCTCTACTTTTCGAAGGTTTTATCCATTTTTCTTTTTTACATCTCGATTACGTCCTCTTTGACTTGAGTTTCCTGGAGCAAAATCTGATATACTTTTTCTTGGATTTAATGAAGTCCGAGACAGCCCTTTGCGAAGCTCGCCCATTCAAAGCCCTAAAGTTCCAAGAGGCCACTATCGTGATTGAGAATGAGCCGGGCGAGGGGGAGAGATGGAAGGCCTCTACTTTTTCACCTTTTCTTCCCCCTTTTTCATTTCGCCGTTGAAGCTATCCCCTGCTTTGTCTTTTCCGTGATGTCAGGAGCTACACTGATTGCGATGTTTGATCATTTTCAGTTTGCATTCGTCTGGAATTTTGTTTCCAGGGCTGTTGAGAGTTCCAATTTGAGCATTATTATCCGGTGGATAATCTTCCGATATTCGAAAGACGCATGAGTTTCATCAAAATGAACATATAAAGATGGGCTGGAAAGCTGCCTACCTGCGAAAGCCGAATAGATCTGATTTTAAGGCTCCCCATTCAAATCAGCATCCTCCATCCTCCAAATCTGGTTTCAATTCCACAACTCCGTATGGGCTTGAAGCTGGTGCTCACGCAGAGCTTCTAGAACAGTCTCTACGTGTTTCAGATACTCCTCCCAGGTCTTGCTATAAACCCTACCAACGTGTGCTTTTTTTATTCTCCTATTTTTGACTATAGTCACATCCTCATAAATAGTTCTATGATCTCGGCGAATTTCAGTCTTTCAGTAGTGAAACACGATTTCAGTATTCAATCTATCCCCTTCGTTCTGGAGTTCAGGACTGATTTTCTATGGTCTCTTTTCCTTAAACTTCAGCCCTCTTTAAGCTCTCTTCTAGGGAATTTTTGCTTGGTCTAGTAACAAGTCTCGATAAGCTGTCGCAATCAGGCAATTCGTTAAAAGAGATATCTGATCGATCTGTCTTTCAATACTGACTCTTTTCCTCTTTCTGTTGTTTCTGATCTGTATTGCCTTGAAGAAAGAAAAGAGATATTTGACTTCTCACCCTATTAATAACTTTGTGTCCTATCAAGCTTCCTGACTTGAAAGCTTTCGTTTCAGCGATAAGATACCCTCCTGAAAGAAGCCCTCAATCATCCTCAGTGGAAGAAAGCTATGATAGAAGAAATGGAGGCTCTAAAGAAGAACGACACTTGGGAACTGATCACGTTACCAAGAGGCAAACGTACGGTTGGCTGCAGGTGGGTATATACCCTGAAACACAAAGCTGATGGCTCTATCGAGAGGGCTCGTCTTGTGGCGAAAGGTTTCACACAAACCTATGGCATCGATTATCTCGAGACGTTTGCTCCTGTGGCCAAACTCAAAAAAATTCCATACGAGTCATTCTGTCAGTTGCAGCTAACAGATCTTGGTCACTGCATCAGCTCGATGTCAAAAAGGCCTTTCTTCATGGAGACCTCCACGAATAGGTTTCTATTCGGATGATGAGGTTGATACTTCACTGATGGAAGGTATTCCAATGGGAAAGTTTTCAGGTGAAAAAAGGCGATATATGGTCTCATATATATCTCTCCTCGGCTCCTCGGGCTTGGTTCGAGATATGAAGTTTGGTTATGACTCAGATCTCTGGGTTTCCAGAGAAGGAATGCTGATCATTCCGTGTTCATAAAAAGGAAACAAGAGGAAAAGTTCTCCTAGTGTACTCAGTTTAGAACTCGAAATTCACAAGTCAAATTATGATATTAGTCAGAAAGGCAGCTAGTAAGCAAGTCGAGTAAGACTGCTATTATTAAGTCGAGCGAGCTTTCGCTAATACTAATCAAAGACGAAAAGCTAAAGTAAGAATTCGCATAGAGATGATAGGCGCTTATCTATCGTGGAGCTCGGTAGTCTTCCTTAAAACCGCTACCGATTCTTGAACAGAAAGCGGTATGCTTGCGAAGACCATTTCTGGTCGAGACGTGTTAATGAAATCCATCCCGTGAAACAAAGTCTCGTTCATTCTTGGGGTGAATAAATAGAGACTACTGCTACGGTCTCGAACGTCACTTCGGGATCAACCTCAATGAATTATGGCGTAACGGGCTTGGTATAGATCCGTAGCCCGCTCTGGGTCTTTAACCGAAACTGGGACTAGGCATGGAAAAGCTCGATCAACGTCCTCCTCTCCCGAAGTTCGAAATGTGGAGATACCTTGACCGTCACCTGTTAGCTCTGTCCGCCACGGGTTAGCGACATAAAGTGCGAATAAAAGTTCATCGGGACATTTTCTTCGACAACTGAACTATCATCACCGTTCTTAAGCCTAGACTTTTTGGGGGTCATATGCAAAATCTCGCTAAGCTTCATTCTACAAGCATTCCTATTTGAATGAATTTTTTGAAAAAGGTATATGGATTCCGGATCATAAAGAAAGGGAATTGATTCTGCGACCGATGTGACCGAAGATTGAATTGGTACCAACGAACCAGGAACTGATGGAATTGATGATTTGAACAGGGTGCGGAAGAAGAAAGAAAAAGGTATAAGCAGAGGCTTTTTCTAAAGATAAAGGCTGGAAAGATAAAGGTAGAAATCGAGTTCCAAAAGGAATTGACTCCTCAGAGGGGGTAGGAGAACTAAGCTAAGTAAGAAAGTCTTTCTAGCGAGGGGAGAGCAGAGTTTGCGCAATTGAACTCTTTTCCTAAGGGTTATTCCTCAGATTTTGAATAGCCAAGGTCTTTGGGTCTAGGGCAATAAAGAGTTCCGATTGGTAATACATACGAGGCTTAGGTTTTTTTTCCTCAACCGGGAATCTTGCCCGACCCCGAGCAAGGGCCTAATTCACGTACGTAAAGGGAAGGGTGGGGTAGGTCTTTCACTCTTTTTTTTGACGTCAATAGATGAGTGAAGCGAAGGGACGAGACACCGATAGGCACGAGAGGAGTTCCTTCCAGGAGAGCATGTAATTGAAGAAAATCAAAACCTGGCTATCGGCCTGGCCTTTTTTCTTGGCTAAAAGCCTGATTTTCCTAAATATTGGCTAGCTCTGATAAACATTCCAGCTATTCAAAGAAAGCGGTCCTGAGCGGATGATCTTCGGATTCCATAACAGCACGTCCGGCGGCTATTCAAATGGATCCAGTTCCTACCCGCCCGCAACCCTTCTTGGGAATGGAATCCTATCGACTGGGTACTTTTAGACCAAAAAGATTTGAGCAACTTTCACTATGCTGGTCTGCTTCCTTCTTTTCTTTTGAATCACAGGAAATGATTCAATCTCGAACTGGGCCTGACTATTCAGTTGAAGTGAGAGTTGGTTCAACTATCGAGGATAGAAATTTTTAGGAATTTTTTCAAGACTGCCGTCTTTGCTAGTAAGTGGATCGGAACGCTAACGGCGAGGTGCCAACTAACCTTTGTCCCTGTCCCTCAATCAATCAATGGGGCAAGTCGAGGCATGTCTTCTTTCTTTCAAGCAAGAAAGAGTTAGCTCCTTTCTCTGAAAGATGAGGAGAACAACGTCGAAAGGGTTGGACCTGGCCTGCCTACAACCAAAGCGTTAGAAGCCCTTAATTAAGGAGACCTTTAGTAAATCTGGAGTGTTCCCTAGCTTGATTCTTTCTTTGCTTCCGTCGCTCAGTGCATCCCCACTACCGCCCCTGACAAACTTTCTGTCTAACTGTCGAGATCTCTTGCTCGATGTGCTCGTTACTCGTTTAGCTCGGCAAGCAAGTAAGTAATTTTTCCTCAGCGTTTCGTTTCTAAGTTCTAAGCTTGGGGATTTTGTTTAGTTAGTAAGGGAGTAGGCAGGGGGGGAGTCAAAGGGTGGGAATAGATTGTAGTGAATTGTGGGAGTTTCTAAGGAAAGCTATCTTCTCAAAGTCAAATCTTCAAAAGGATGGAGTTCCAGCAAAACCCTTTCTAAGGATGAGGACGGTAGTTCGGGAGTTCGCTCGAAAGAACTGGCGTACGGGGATCTTTCGATCACTCTGTTAGATCCAAGGCACGTCTTCACTCTCGAACAAAGAAGATATGCACCAAAAAACAAAGAGAAGTTTTTGATTGAGGGATTGATGTTTAGGGTTTTCTGCTGGAGCCATGATTTCCGTCTCCGCAATGGTGATCCAATGCATGCGCCTATTTGGGTATCGCGACCCCATCTGCCTATTGTCTTCTTCTTTGAGTTTCGCCTGTTTTCTATCGTCTCGACTTTCGGAATTGGCCTGACCGGTCCTACGAAGCTTGTCTCACGCCCCCCTCTCACAATAAAGCTAGGGTTTGTGTAGAAATCGGTCTGATCAAGGAAAACCTCCCAAATCGTGTTTTGATTGGATCGACTGTGTATGTATGGATCACTAGCAAGAAATCGTTTCTTTTTTCATACCTAAGTTCTGCACGCATTGCAGACGACAAGGTCATGCCCGTCACGAATGCAAAGTGGCGAATAAGGAACCAGGTGTCAACCCGTCACCGAGAATGGCCTATGTTCCAAGAACCAATGCTACCCAGCACCTACCACTGAAGTTAGCCTTCGTGATTCAGATGTTGCTGCTGCTGACATGCAAACCATTGAAGATGGTCCTCGGGGCGAAGAGCTTGAACCAGATAACAATCCCCAAGCTTCTGTTCTTCAACAACCGGAGTATTTAGCTATTGGAAAATCGCCTTCGGTTAACGCAGCCCCTAATACCGGCGGTAGCTCTGCCTCATGGGGACAGCAGGAAGAGGAAAGAGTTTGAAGAAATTTTGTTGATAATCAAGACCCCCTACGGATCATGCACTGGATCCATCCGGCCCGGAATCCAATGAACCGATGGTTAACCCTCTTTTTTTAGTGATTGCCATACAGAGACAAGTTCGCGCTTTTTCCTTAGAAGGAAGGTCCTCAAAGCCTCTTCATTCCAATGATCATGATGAAGAATCCAATAGCTCCTCTCAGGACCCACAATCATCGAGATTTGAGAAAGATTTTAAACCGAAGCCTCCGAACAAGGCAGCACCTGGGTAAGAGCGCGACTACTAGGGCACAATCCAAACCGTTATCTGTCTCCCACTGGTCAAATCAATCCCCACTATATTTCCAAAATTTCCACAATTGCAATTGTTTGGAATGCAAGGGGCGTCAGCAATGGCCCCACGCGTAGGCGTCTCGACGATCTTGCTCGGACCGGGCTTTAGTCTTTGGTTGTCATCCTGGAACCAATGGTTAGAAGGGCCAACTATGTATCAAAATGGAAGCGGAGATTGCGTATGGATGGATGAATGTCGAACATCTCGCTCGGATGAATCCCCTGCCAATATCTTGGTCTTTTGGAGAGAAGATATCCTTGACCTGTCCATGATTGAAGCCAAAATTCATTTCTACCAATGCAAAGATCAAATCTTAAAATACTCAAGGTGCTCTCCTTACGTAAGTTAACAAAGTCAGGGAGATTTCTCTTTCCACAAAAGCAGCTAGCAAGGGTTCCAAACCTTAAGTGACTTAGTCAGTAAGTCCATTCGCCGGTATGGCGAAGCAAGGAAAGCGGCTAGAAAGACAAAGAGCTAATGATGACTAGCCTTAACAGGCGCGGGAGAGTCCCAAGGTTCGTTCATTAGTAAGTTGTCGAAAGGTATTTCGTAGCCCTTTCATTTTCTTTAATCGAATTGGTAAGCCGGGTCAAGCAATTTTGCTATTAGCGGTGATAGCCTG